TGTAACCCAAGTCAATTCGCGAGGTTTTTTAAACCCACCGGTGAGATACACACGAAATACATGTAGGATCATCATTAGAACCATCATACTTGCCGACCACCGATGAACCGATCGTATTAACCAACCAAAGTTAGCTTCAGTCATTATATATTGAACAGAAGCAAAAGCCTCAGTAACGGTTGGACGATAGTAAAAAGTCATAGCAAACCCAGTAGCTACTTGTACTAAAAAACAAGTAAGCGTAATTCCTCCTAGACAATAAAATATGTTCACATGAGGAGGAACATATTTACTGGTTATATCATCTGCAATCGCCTGAATCTCGAGACGTTCTTCGAACCAATCATAGACTTTATTGAGATAGGTAAACCGCGTGAATTCCCCCTCTAAGAACTGTATATGAGAATTTCATCTCGTACAGCTCAAGCAGACACCCAAATACTGATTGAAAGGGATATATAATAGAATAGAAAGTTTGAAACTTATTAATCCCGGATTTTCTCTTTTCGGAAGATAGGAGGGAATAAAAATCCGAAAGTTCTTCTTTGTGGTGATAATGCCAAAATATCAAGTCGGCTCATTCGTCTTTATGTTGATTGTTACTACAGGCCTCTTGAATATTCTCTTTCCCTATTTTTTTATTGTGTGTAATGTGGCTTTTACTATTTTTTTTATCATTAATAGGAATTTCTCTTGTTAAGACCCTATAGAATCGATTGAAACCACAGATTCATACTAGAACCACGATGATTCAATAAAACCCCAAAGCTAAGCCCAAAGATTCCTTGAGTAAGAACCACTGGATCATCGCTTATTCAATCAATAGGATAGGTATAATGACTAAAAATACAAAAAAAAATTGTCTGTTGATTAAACAAAATAGGCATAAACAGGAGTTTGAAAGAAGAAAAATCTTTCGATTTATAACTTCTAAATTCTGTCTTTGAAAAGAAAATTTTTTTGAATCCGATCGAGAGGTCTGAATATTAAATATGAATCATAGTTCAAATATTTCTTGATTGATATATTTTATATATTCCGTGTTCCAGATACCAGTATGAATATCCGACGAGGTAGAACCATCTCCATCATGATAAGATGACAGACTCATTTTCTGTATTATCAATAGGATCAATTATAACAAGTCACACACTCATATTCCGGAAGTACAGACAGAAAAAAATTCCGCGATTGAACTACCAAAAGGGGGGTTAGAAATAGAATTCGGGACCCGAAAAATTCATTTTGTATTCTATTGAAAGACTAGAACTTCCTGTTCCTGGTTCTTTTGAATTTCATTTTCTTGTGGATTTAATTCATTGAAATTCCATCCAGTAAAACAGAAGAATTGTAAATTTCCAAAATAATACATAGGAATATTGCAAATAAAGCCATTGCAACTCCCATCAAAGGAGTAGTTCCCCATCCGGGAGCTACTTTACCATATTCCGAATTCAATGGTTTCAATAAAGCCCCCACGGTAGTAGGTTTTGGACGAGATCTAGAACTACCCTCAACGGTTTGTGTAGCCATAAATCTGATTGTATTCATTGAGATCTATTGACTTTGTATACCATTCCGATTATAATAATATAAACGATTGATTGATCCGTATGTGATCTTGAAATTTTATAATAATGGAAATAGCAACCCTAGTCGCCATCTTTATATCTGGTTTACTTGTAAGCTTTACCGGGTACGCTTTATATACCGCTTTTGGGCAACCCTCTCAACAACTAAGAGATCCCTTCGAGGAACACGGAGACTAGTTGAAGTAATGAGCCTTCCAATATCAGAAGGCTCATTACTTCAATTGAGATAATGAAAAATCATTTCACCTTTTTAGTGGGAACTTTAGGAGGTTCCCGAAAAAAGATAGCGAAAAAAATTATCCCGAGAGTCGAGACTAATAGAAATGTATAAACCAATGCTTCCATAGATTCGATTGTGGTTTACAATTATAGCTTCCATACCTGCTTACTTGGGATTATTTTCCCGATAATGATAAAAAGAGTAAAAAAAAGGAGGGGCGGTGATTCAAATTAAGATTTTTCTAGTATCCTATAAAAAAATAGAGGCAAAAAAAAGAAAGCAATGTTGTATTAGACTCCCTGTCTTCTTGTAGTTGGATCTCCAAGTTTTTGGAATGCCCCAAATTCTACTTGAGCATCCAAGTCTGGGTCAATACCAGCAAAAACATCTCTGAACAGGGTTCTAGCCCCATGCCAAATGTGTCCGAAGAAGAAGAGTAGGGCAAAGGAAGCATGTCCAAAAGTAAACCAACCCCTTGGACTACTACGAAAAACGCCATCAGATTTCAACGTAGCACGATCTAATTCGAAAATTTCACCCAATTGAGCACGTCTAGCATATTTTTTCACAGTAGGTGGATCGCTATAACTGACTCCGTTGAGTTCGCCGCCATAAAACTCAACAGTTACGCCTACTTGTTCAACGCTATACTTAGATTCCGCTCTTCTAAAAGGAACGTCAGCTCTAACAATTCCGTCCCCATCTATTAAAACGACTGGAAATGTTTCAAAAAAGGTAGGCATACGACGTACAAAGAGTTCACGCCCTTCTTTATCTCTAAAAATAGGGTGTCCTAACCACCCAACAGCTATTCCATCGCCGTTGTCCATTGAGCCCGCTCTAAATAATCCTCCTTTTGCCGGATTATTGCCAATGTAATCATAAAAAGCCAATTTCTCAGGAATTTTCGACCAAGCTTCTGATAAACTTTGATTTTCGGCTAGCCCGGCACTTACTCTTCGATATATTTCTTGCTGAAAGTATCCCTGATCCCATTGATAACGAGTGGGACCAAATAATTCAATCGGAGTAGTTGCTGAACCATACCACATCGTTCCAGCAACAACAAAAGCTGCAAAAAAGACGGCGGCGATACTACTAGAAAGAACGGTTTCAATATTGCCCATACGTAATCCTTTGTATAGACGTTGAGGCGGACGGACACTAAGGTGGAATAGACCTGCCAATATGCCCAATGTCCCCGCTGCAATATGATGAGAGGCTATTCCTCCTGGAAAAAAGGGATCAAAGCCTTCTACGCCCCATGCTGGACTTACAGATTGTACTTTTCCTGTTAGTCCATAAGGATCGGACACCCATATTCCGGGACCATACAAGCCTGTTACATGAAATGCGCCAAAACCAAAACAAGCCACCCCGGAAAGAAATAAATGAATTCCAAAAATTTTAGGCAAATCCAAAGAAGGTTTTCCTGTACGTTCATCACAAAAAATTTCTAGATCCCAATACACCCAATGCCAAATGGCTGCCAAAAAGCACAAGCCAGAAAACACAATATGCGCTCCGGCCACACCTTCGTAACTCCAAATACCCGGATCCGTTATAGTCCCCCCCGTAATACTCCAACCGCCCCATGAATTGGTTATTCCTAAACGAGTCATAAAAGGTATAACAAACATACCCTGTCTCCACATTGGATCAAGAACGGGGTCAGAGGGATCAAAAACTGCTAATTCATATAGAGCCATCGAACCGGCCCAACCGGCAACCAGAGCTGTATGCATTATATGGACAGAAATTAACCGGCCGGGATCATTCAATACGACGGTATGAACACGATACCAAGGCAAACCCATGGAATTACCCCTTTATCAAAGATAAATGACACTATGTAACTTTATTGCATTGGAAAAGACTATGACTGCGCAATGGACCCCTTTTGTTCAATGGATTATCTCGGAACAAGGGTTAATGTTTGTTCTAGTTTGTTGAAACAATTATGTTATGTTTGCAGGAACAAAGAGAAACAAATCTATTCTATACCCGATAAGTAGCAATACGCAATGGGGAGTTGATACCATCTTCGATCAGTGAATGCTTTCATACTTGTTCATTATTGGAAGGCTATATTCGTAAGAATTTTATTTTTTTTATTCTGTCTTCTTTATTGAAGTTAAATTTTTCTAATCTAGACAGAAAATAGGAAAAAGGTTTATATTATGAAGACAATAGTCCTATTACTACGTTTCAACGACAAACAATTGACATTCTCACAAACAGAGCTTAACTACTTAAATAAAATAAAAAAAATAATTAAATAAAATAAATAAATGAAGTTAAGACTTAACTACTTAAATAATACTTCACTAATACTTTAATTTTTTTTTAATTACTAGGAGGTAAAGCTTATGCCTATCGGTATACCAAAGGTGTTGGTTTCGCTGCCTGATGACGAAGAAGAAGAGGAACCAACCTGGGTTGAACTATACAGCGAATTTTCTCATCGAGGAGTACTTTTTTTGTGCAGAGAACTCGAAGAAGAATCCGCAAATCAGATTACGGGTCTTATAATATATCTCAGTATGGAAGATAATACACGGGAGTTATATTTGTTTATAAATTCTATTGGCGGATCGTTAATGTACGGAATGGCTATGCATAGTGTTATACGATATGTCCCACCGGATGTAAATACAATATGCTTGGGAATAGCTGCTTCAGTAGCTTCTTATATCTTGGTCGCAGGAACAAAGGAAAAACGTTTCGCATTCCCTCACTCTAGGATAATGATTCATCAACCCTCTGGCACCGTTAAGGAAGGCAATGTAACACATCTTGTCAACGAATCGACAGAACTGTTGAATATGAGAATAACCCTCACAAGGGTTTATGCAGAACTAACGGGCAAACCCTTCTCGGTTCTATGGGCAGATATGGAAAGAGATTTTTATATGTCAGCAGAAGAAGCCAAAGATTATGGAATTATTGATTCTATAGGGCTACCTCCTGGCTTCTAGAGATAATAACTACAACTCGGTTTACTATTCTAGTTCTAATTAGTTTTATATTAATTAGAACTAGAATATCCCTTCTTAGCTCGACAAAAGGTTCAGCTCAATACAATAATAGAACTGTAGCGGGTATAGTTTAGTGGTAAAAGTGCGATTCGTTTTTAATAGTTAAGGGGTCCGATCCCCCGGTTTGATTACTATTCCGATCAAAAACTT